TTCTAATCGATAATTGGGCCAAAGAAAGAGTTTTAATTTAATTAATTTATCTCTATCAAGATCTTTATTTTCATCTAAAAGTCGACCCCCAATTTGTACCTTGTTCCTATTGCAAAATATTGGATTTTTATCCACACCATGCCTAGTCTTTGAATTGAAACAAATTAGAATTCTCAATTCTCTACGACGTCTAGACGATAAAATGTTTTCGGGAATAAGCAAATCAGAATAATTTTTGTTTCTCTTTCCGGTTATCTTTTGATTATGACCTGAAATGGAGTCATCAAAATACTTCTTATCAACATATCTTTGTTCGCCGTATCTTTGATTAGTTTGATGTCTACTCTTATGAACTAATGAAATACCTATGGTTTGATACATAATAAACTGTCCGTCATTTTTTACAGACAGACGAAGGGGTTCAATAATCAATATCCCCCTTTTCATCAATCCTGTAAGAGTTAAATTCTTTTGAATCAGCATTATATCCAGATTTATTTCTCTCCTTTGAATGGAGGATATAGTAATTTTTCTTGGATTTCTCAGTCTAAGCAGGAGACAATATACTTTGATATTGTTGATCATTCTTTGATTCAAAGCATCATCCCATCTCAATTGAAAAAGTAAATACCTTTTCAGGAAGAAATCGAGTTCTGCTTCTGTATTGCTCTTGTATTGTTTTTTCTTTTTAGGCTTTTTGATGTCTGATTCTGAATAATCTTCTTCAATATCTTTTTGTTGGTTTGAGAGAACAGATACAAGATTTTCTTGGTTTTGTGCATTTGATCTAAGATCTCTTTGGCCTGCGAATTCTTTTTCTTTTTGATTCTTCAATTTTAATTCCAATTTTTTTATTTCATTCGATTGTATAACCCCTTTTTGCTTTCTATTGATATTTTCACTAACATTTTCATTTATATTAAAATTTAAAAAAAGTAATTTGCTAGGTATAAACCACGGTTTAATTTTATATGCATTATAAGGTAGTACAAATTCTGGGAAGAACCAAAGTTCCAGATTCGATATAGGACGACTTAGTATTTCTTCATTCATTCCCATCCAATCAAAAAAAAATCCTTTTTGATTGGGTAAATTGATTTCTTGATCTTGATGAATCGTAAGATAAAAAAGATATTTTTTATCAATTTTATTAGTTATTTGATAATTATTAGCCCCGGTCTTAGTCTTAATATTTTTATTATTGTTGGTATCGAGCTTGATCCAGGCCTCAATATTTATTTTATTTCTAAGACAAAAATGTATGATTTTCCAATCAAAACTTTTTCTATCTGGATTTTTTTCCATATACATAATATCACTTTTTCTTATATAATTATTGATAGGAATATTTCCCAGTATATCAAAAATTTTGTTTTTATGTGTGTTGTAATTATAAGAATTCTCTTGATTCTTAGTTACTTGGAATGGTAATTTATAAATAGACGGATCCCTCTTATTTTCATAATTAATAGATCTATAAGATAAAAGATTATATCTATAGTATTTTTTAAAATTATCTTTTTGATTTGGTAATGAATATACTTTGTAATCATTTTGTTTTTTGTAATGAATTAATTGGTCTTTTTCATATGAATCCTTTTTGTTTAAATCTTTATTTTTAATTGTACGACATTGATTGATTCTAGTTCGCCATTTTTGTGCTATTAATCTAGACCATCTAATCGGAGAGAAATCGTATTGATAATGACCTCTTAACCAGTTTTTCCATTGATTTATTCCAGAATTCCGAAGTTTCTTATGTCTTAATTCAGAATGAATTATTCCTTGTGTTCCAAAATCATTTTTTATTGAAGTCTTAAGAAAAAAAGATGTTCCGTGATATTTAAGAATAGATCTTAACTTATACAAGTTAAGAACTTGGGTTTGGGATAATTTGTAAAATACATATGCTTGTGACAAGAAGTATAAGTCACAAAAATTATGTGAATTCTTATTACTAATATTATAAAGTGACTTGTTTATAGTCGAAATAAAGTGAATTGTATTTTGATTTGTTTTATTAATTCTTTCTTGATTTGTTTTATTATTGTAAATGGATTTATCAATAATTTTTTTTGTTAATTCAAGAAAAAGTTGTATATTAATTCTGGGAATATTAATGATAGATAGAAGGATATCTATGTATATCCTTTCAGTGAAAAATTTTAAAAAATAATGTAATTTGCGAATTAATCGAGCATTTCTTCTTTTTAATATTTGCCAAATATTTTTTGGTGATTCGAATCTTTTAGCATTATAACTTGTTTTATTAGGACTAACATTTATTCCCGGAGTCACTTTTTTTTTCTCTTTTGTAATTCTTTCTATTTGATTTCGGATTGTGCTTGTTCTATCAGTTAGATCCTTCATTTTTTTTTCTGTCAGTAAATAATTTGTCCAATCTGTAAATCGAGTTCGACTAAAAGATTCATCAATTATCTGATTGTGGGTTATAGAATCTTTTTCTTTTTGAGTTTCGCTTAATTTATCTACTTCTCTC